TAAGAATCTGTTGCAAGCAAATGCATGTAAGGGAGGAATGCCCGCATTAAGATTTAAAACTTGTCGTCTACTTGAAGGAAATGTTTGGAACAGGAAACTTACAATAATACAACGCCGCATTCTTCGAAGATTGAGGAACAAGACGAGATCTATTAAGAGAATGATTTATTCTCGAAAAAATCTGAATAGTTACATCCAATTACAAACTACACGAAAGTTGCCCCTTGATTTGAATTTTATCTTTGTTATCAGTACCTTTTTTTTTTTCATTAGCTTTGGCGTTCCGGTTGCCTTTAGCGCCGGCGAGAGTCTTTCAGCCGTACCTTCCCATTCGGATTGGTTTACCTTTACCGAGGATATGCTGGAAGACTCAGCGAGTTCCGGGCGTAGTAGTAGTACCTCAGCGGTAAATCAACCGCTTCCGGGGGAACAAGCTACGCCTCCCGCTCTTCCGGGAGCTCGGACTCCGCCCTACACCCCCTACCCCTATGGCCCGGAGGAAGTGATAGGAGGGGATTCGGTCCGCTCTATAGAGGGCCGCCTCCTGTCGGGCAAAACAGCGCCTTCGTCGCTAGATATATATCTAGCCCGGATCAACGCCGAGGACCTATTCGAGGTCAAGGTGGATATCATCCGGGAGATGGCGGGCCTGCATCCAAGTGGCGATTGGCTGGGGCGGGGGGCTCGAGCCCTCGATAATCCGAGGGGGAAGGAGTCCTTGGGGGAGCTCCTTCAAATGCGTAGAGACCTACGGGCTAGGAATTTTAAATCCGAGACCTTCGGCCTATTAAAGGAGAAGGTTTTCCTTAGGGATACCCCCCCCTCAGAAGGCTCTTCCGCATAGTCCCGCGATCCACAAACGGACGCATGGGACTATGCCTTCCTAGCCGCGTGCAGCCTACCTGCGGGAGACCGTAACGTCAGTCACTAAGTACTCCATACGTGGGAAATGAAAGCAGAATTCGTTCGGATCCTCCCACATGTTCAATCTTTTTTTAGCGGTTTCCCCAGAGATCTTTATCATTAATGCAACCTTCATTTTGCTCATTCATGGAGTTGTATTTAGTACGTCTAAGAAATTTGATTATCCACCGTTAGTCAGTAATGTGGGTTGGCTTGGATTACTTAGTGTTGCGCGCCTAGGAGGGCAGCGCGCTTTGGGATGCGGAGGAGCTATTATCGCCCAGTTCCCTAACCTAATGCGGCACCGGGTTCGGACCGCAGGGAACCGTAGCATGGGGGGGCTTAGAATCCTTTTGCCGCCGCAAGGCTGGCTAATCGTACGCAGCAGGCTCGAAGACCCCTGGTTCTGAAAGGCACATGAGTCCGAACGCTATGTTGAATGTGCGACCGACACTAGGTAGGTACCTGTGCAGGTGAGGCGTCGGTCGGTCCTAGAAACGGCGGCAGCGGCGCGAGGAGTTCACGACCGAACGTGCTGCAACCTAGGGATCACCAGGCAGCTCTTTCGCTCTCTAGGGATCGGGGGGGCATAGCACAATTCTTCTTGGAGGAGGGTTGGTTTGCCCGGGTGACTGATCCTGCCATAATGTAATCCTACCTATACTATAGCACCGACACCCGAAGTAGAGCATACATACGACGATCTTCATGCGTGAATAGCGGGGAGGAAAGAAAGGGCGGTAGATGATAATGAGAAAAGGCGCCGCGTCTGGGCGGGCGGAATGGATGAGCGAAAGGTGTCATGCCATGGAGTGGGTAATATCCCGAGTCTCATGTAAGACAACTAAATGCACCTCGAGGTGCTGCCGAGGAACTGAGGGACCTTCTCGAGCACAGGATAGGTAATTGAGAGATAGAGCTAGCCTATTCGTTATGGGGAATCAATGCTCCGGGCCGAATAGAGCTTACCTACGGCACCTGGCTTTCTCCGGCGCATATTAGCTTAGCTGCGCTTAATAGGCCGGTTTGCCTTCCTCTCTGGCGGCCTCCTTACCTTACCCCCGCTACACTCTCACTCCAAGCTACGCCTGCTGAGCAAGATGCATTGCGATTTCCTCTTCTGTGGACGCACCTATGACCCGGGACGGGAAGAGAAAGACTTTTTTCTACGGCGAGCTTTCTCTCGTAAAGCCAAAGACGCCCCAAGACAAGTTCCAACTGTTGGGAAGGGGACATGATCAATAGAACCTGGCTGGATCCGGGCTGGGAGAGGGGCGCCCATTCCTAACCACTTTCGAAAAGGTTCGCTCATGCTGGAGGGAGCATCCCCACTTAGTGATCGGTCCGCTAGTTCACGCAAATCCGAAGAAGTTATCACGGACGAGCCACATGCAGGGAAACTTGCACGTGTGGTTCTGGCCGGGCTTTCCTGAGGTATCTAATAACCTTGCTTCTGCTCGCCGCTGGCGCACCTCTCCTAACTATTGCCCATTTATTCTGGAATAATCTTTTTAGGAGGGACAATTTTACATATTTCTGCCAAATCCTTCTATTATTAAGTACGGCTGGTACCATTTCGATGTGTTTCGATTCTTCC